AAAATGCGGGAGAGAGAAAAAAGATGCAAGGTCCTTTATCTTTTTGGTTAATCAAACATGGGCTAGCTCATAGATCCTTGGGTTTTGATTACCAAGGAGTAGAGACTTTACAAATAAAGCCCGAGTATTGGCATTCTATTGCTGTTATTTTATATGTATATGGCTACAATTATCTACGTTCCCAATGTGCCTATGATGTAGCACCAGGTGGACTGTTATCCAGTGTATATCATCTTACGAGAATAGAATGTGGTATAGGTCAACCGGAAGAAGTATGTATAAAAGTATTTGTCACAAGAAGGAATCCTAGAATTCCTTCTGTTTTCTGGATTTGGAAAAGTGCGGATTTTCAAGAAAGAGAATCTTATGATATGTTGGGAATCTCTTATGATAATCATCCGCGTCTAAAACGTATCTTAATGCCCGAAAGTTGGATAGGATGGCCTTTACGTAAGGATTATATTGCTCCTAATTTTTATGAAATACAAGATGCTCATTGAATAATCAGAAACAAATCTTCACTTCTTCAATAACAATAACTCCAAACAATACAATTATAGAGATTTATTAATTTTTTCCGATTTTGAAGATACTTTTTAGGGATGAGCCCAGTCAATAGGATAAAACCCAAAGAGTTTATGATATCGAAAAAGGAAATGAAGAAATAGAATCTGAAAATAAAATAAAAAGAAATCAAAGTAGATCATATTTGATTTGTACTGTATATTGTATATGAGATGAATCTTGGCTATTCGCGCCCTTCAACAACTATATATGAAGTATTAACATCGTATTTTACATACTTTATATACATGTACTCTATTACTCATCTTTAACTATTCTAAAGATAGAATAGGTACATCTCCAGATACTTAGATAGATAAATTTGCATCATGATTTATACTATTCAATGAATATGTATTATTCAATGAATATGTATGTCGACCCATATCAATTAATTTGTAGAATAGATACTCAGAAAAATTCCTCATGTGCCAGGAACCAGATTTGAACTGGTGACACGAGGATTTTCAGTCCTCTGCTCTACCAGCTGAGCTATCCCGACCATTGATGACGTACCATCCTCATTTTATTTTAATAGAAGACTTGGGTCTATGTCAATTAAAAAGAAAAACGAAAGGGGGATTACTTCAGTAAAATATGAATAATTAAATGAATTATTAATTATTCATATTTAATATTAGGATTCCTTTCTCAAACATGTTCATTTGTACGTTTTTCATATATATCACAAATCTTTTGATAAGAAAAAATTTCCGTTCAGAACGACCGAGAAACATGACGAATTTTGAACTGCTAATTAACTGAGAAGATAGGATAAATAATTAGGGAATCAAATGGGCCTTTTTGGGGATAGAGGGACTTGAACCCTCACGATTTTTAAAGTCGACGGATTTTCCTCTTACTATAAATTTCATTGTTGTCGATATTGACATGTAGAATGGGACTCTATCTTTATTCTCGTACGATTAATCACTTCTTCAAAAAATCTATCAGATTTTGATGGAAGAAGTGATTTGATATCTTTTTTCAACTTAGAATTTATTCACAAGAATTCTTTTAATTTTCATGAAAATTAAAAGAAATACAAATTCGGGTTGTAATTAATTATTTGGAGATAGTATTTCCGTACCTATATACATTTATTCTTCATCCTTTCTGGAGTTTCAATGGAAGGATTCCTTTACTAACTACTAACGCAAAGTAGCCAACTCCATTTGTTAGAACAACTTCCATTGAGTCTCTGCACCTATCCTTTATTTTTTTTTACCACTTTCCGAACCCTTCTTTGTTTTCATAAACACGGATTTGGCTCAGGATTGCCCATTTTTAATTCCCGGGTTTCTCTGAATTTGAAAGTTATCACTCGGTAGGTTTCCATACCAAGGCTCAATTCAATTAAGTCCGTAGCGTCTACCAATTTCGCCATATCCCCCTTTTCTTTGTGATTAGGATCTCATTATGATAATGATAACGTTTTTATTTTTTATTTCGTTTATATTATGATGGTCCTATTGAATTCATTAATTCAATATACAATATTGATCGATACATATCACATATATAGTCTACTTATTACTACTAATATATATAGTATTCTAACGCCTATATTATAATTCTACTTAATACATATATTAAGTATATATTTTATTTTTCCCTATTTATATCGTTTCAATTTTGAATACTTGAACAGTCGATTCTTTTGTTTTCGTCTTAGCTCTCGAACTAAAAAAAAAATAACTAAAAGGAAATTTAATAAATATTTAATTAAATAATTTAATAGTCATAACGGATCTAATGGCTATAACTAATAATTCCTTAATTAAATTATAAACTAAGGTTATAGTAATTTAATTGATAATTAATTTATATTATTAAATATAAATTAGTTTATGTCAATTATGTAATAAAAATGTAATCAAATTAATAGTTTATTTTAATAGTAATAAAAAATTTTTTTACTAAAAGTACTAGAATTTAGATTAGTAAAGATAGAATAGTAAAAAAAAAAAATAATTTTTAATTAAAAAAAAATCTTACTATTTAATTAAGCTAATAAAGATATTGATTATTGATAATCATATATTTGGTATTATAAATAGATCGCAATTATATTTATATATTGTTATATTAAATATAGCAATTTATGTGTTCTAGAATATTCAAATATCCAATATTTATATAAAATTATATATATATAATATATTCATTTTAATTGTGACGAGTTAAGAAGGAACAGTTAATAGCTAAGATTTCAGTAGTTTACTAAATTCCTATGTGTGTAGAATTTAATTTATATTATGCGAGCCCGCTTAGCTCAGAGGTTAGAGCATCGCATTTGTAATGCGATGGTCATCGGTTCGACTCCGATAGCTGGCTTTTCTCCATATGTTTGATTTTTATTTTTTCCAGAGTTGATAATGTGAAATCAAAGAAATTTAAAAGGCTTCTTCCCTCTTTTCTAGAGGGGACCCCTCTATTATCTTATCTCATAAGAACTTACAATTATAAAAAAAAATTGGAGGGGTTTGATCTATGTAGACCAATTAAGAAAAGAACCCTTAACTCTTTTTTATATTCTTATAATTTTCTTATATTATTTATTATAATATTTAAGATTTTAAATTTATACTAAATTTATACGATTTATAATATAAAATTATATATAATATATTATATATAATATATTAAGGCCAGGATATTGCTACAATTCATCTAATTATTCTTTCGAATTCTTCTTTCTTTGTAGTACAATACAATCCTTCAATAAATTTTGATTAATTTATTATTTACATTTAATTTTATTTAATTTTCAATTTATATTCTATTTTTTATTTTTGTATTTATCATTTAGTTTAGTTTAATTTCATTTAGGTTTATGCAACTTTATAAGGAGTCTTTATGTCGCGTTACAGAGGGCCTCGTTTCAAAAAAATACGTCGTCTGGGGGCTTTACCGGGACTAACTACTAAAAAGCTTATAGCCGGAAATGATCTTAGAAACCAATTACGCCCCGGTAAAAAATCTCAATATCGTATTCGGTTAGAAGAAAAACAAAAATTGCGCTTTCATTATGGTCTTACAGAACAACAATTACTTAAATACGTTCATATTGCCGGAAAAGCAAAAGGGTCAACAGGTCAAGTTTTACTACAATTACTTGAAATGCGGTTGGATAACATCCTTTTTCGATTAGGTATGACTTCGACTATGCCTCAAGCCCGCCAATTGGTTAACCATAGACATATTTTAGTTAATGGTGGTATAGTAGATATACCAAGTTATCGTTGCAAACCCCGAGATATTATTACAGTGAAAGATGAACAAAAATCTAAGTCTTTGGTTCAAAATTATCTTGATTCATCCTCTCGTGAGGAATTGCCAAAACATTTGAGTCTTCACCCATTCCAATATAAAGGATCAGTGAATCAAATACTAGATAGTAAATGGGTCGGTTTGAAAATAAATGAATTGCTGGTTGTAGAATATTATTCTCGTCAGACTTAAACCTAACTAAAAAAAGAAGGATTCTGACAACTTTGACCTCCCTTTCAACCATATAAAGAGACTCGAGGTAAGGGAGTTTATCTGGGTATTTTTCACCACATTCGTGTATCATAGGTTGATAGGGAGATCTTCATTCCTTGTCCACTAGTATTTTACATACCACAGAATGGGATTTAGGAATAGCAAAAACATATCAACGAAAGTCCTAACTGTTGGGATAATGGTGTCCATTGTTATTGGTTATTGTTATGATATATTATATTGATAATATATTATATATTGAGGTCAATAACAAATTAGGCGCAAAGGTACGGAAAGAGAGGGATTCGAACCCTCGGTAAACAAAAGCCTACATAGCAGCTCCAATGCTACGCCTTGAACCACTCGGCCATCTCTCCTACATAATGATAAAGTTTCATAAACCTAGTGACTAATAATTCATATTAGGTTTTTGGATAAGTACGTACACACTATTTTATTTTTACTATAAAAATAGAAAAACTTTGACACACCCTTACTCGAGGCTGGGGGATAAAGATAATTTTCTGGGACAAACTGTTAAAATAAATAAATAAAGGTATCTATTCATGTTTACAAAGATGGTACCCCCTATTTTGTTCGAATCTTTATACCCCGGATTAAATCACTTAATTGGAACAACTCTCACCGATTGCTCTGTTTTTTTAGACTATCTTTAATGGCTACCCTTAGATCATGATTCTATTTAGTTTAAGACTATTATTTTATTTTCATCCATCATAGAGCGATTATTTTATTCTTTTTCCTCTTTGGATCAAAATTTTGATTTAATCAAAACGTATCGAATTATCCTACAGATAAGGATAAATTCGTTGATTCTTGAAATCGTAATATTTTCCTATATTCTTAATACTACTAGATTTACATTTGGATGTAATCTAATCGACTTAAAATATTTATTAGTTTTTATCTATTCCTGTAAAGTAAAAAAGAAACAATTTGAGGAGAAGTGTTTAATTTTATTTTAGTGAGTCTGTTTTTATGTTATTTCGTACTGTAAAATTCAGTTGGTTGTGGGATTTTTTTCTCACGAAGGTTATTATTTTAAAAATTTTAAAAGAAATTATAGAATGAATCTCTGCCTATGTCTAGATCTCGAATAAATGGAAATTTTATTGATAAGACCTTTTCAATTGTAGCCAATATCTTATTACGAATAATTCCGACAACGTCGGGCGAGAGAGAGGCATTCGCTTATTACAGAGATGGTGCGATTTGATTTTTTTATTTTTTATTTAATTATTTATTTGATTTATATTTTTTTACCGCTCTTAGTATTCTTAGGAGAAAGGCGCATTATTATTCATTATTATTCGAGATATAAAGAAAAAAATTATTGAAAAAAATCTACGCTTGTTGAAGGTGAAGTTTGTAAATAAAACAAACCCTTCTGTCGTGTATCCCCGATTAATGCAACCTCAAATGTTTCAATTGTCGATTATAGAGTATTGAGCGAAAGGTTACACTACACACTTATGGTTGTGTTACTACTTCACTAGTACCAATAGGAGGCATATAGGAAGAGGCACTACTCCTCGGAATCAACAATACGAAAACTTTGTTATAAAGTATCCCTTTTCCGTATCAGGATCAGGACTAACAAGAATGGTTGGGACAACAAACATCCATCTCGTTCGTGCTTTGGATACCCGTATAACCATCGAAGACTGTTGAAGTGACTAATTCCTGAAAATTAAGAGGCGTTTAAGACAAAGAAATTGTTGGAGTCACCCGTTTTTTATCTAGTACCGACATACTTGATGTTAAGGAAAGATCTTTTACAAAAGGGTTGGTTAGAAATTTCTTGTAAAAACACCAGCCCCACTCAGTTTATAATGAGAATATTTTAATCTTTTTTTTTTTTTTTTATTCCATGTATCAGTCTCATTATGTACATAAAGGAGGAGCCGTATGAGATGAAAATCTCATGTACGGTTCTGAAACGGAGATTTTTTGAATCGCATCATGACCGTAACGGATGTCGGCTCAATCCGAAGGAAATTATGCAGAAGCTTTACAGAATTATTATGAAGCTATGCGACTAGAAATTGATCCCTATGATCGAAGTTATATACTCTACAACATAGGCCTTATCCACACAAGAAACGGAGAACATACGAAAGCTTTGGAATATTATTTTCGTGCACTAGAGCGAAACCCATTCTTACCACAAGCCTTTAATAATATGGCCGTGATCTGTCATTACGTGCGACTATCTCCAATATAGAAATAAAAAAGGAAAAAAAGAGAAAATTTCTTAATAAATACTAGAACAAAAATGGGCTTTCTACATATGTATCGTCTAAAACAACGATTTTTATCAGCTGTAGCAAAGAAATAAACTTCATAAAATTTGAAGTTATGAATATGAAAAAATAGGTAGTCCTCAATACTATTCGATGGATAAAGGATCTAATTGATAGAGGAAGCACCGTAAAGATCAATTCGTGAGGTTTTATGTCGATACAATAAGAACTGCTTATTTATGTCATGATATGAAATAAAAGTTAAGAATCAACTTATGTAATAGAGTTGATCCCCTAAGGTATTAAGCAGCGGTGTAGGATCAGATCCCAAAGACAGTAAGCCTTTTCCTTCTTATAAAGTAAAGGAAAATCCTTTTCAAGGATTCTATAAATAAATATAATAATTTATATATTAAAATTAAACCGAGATAGTTACCTTTATTAGAAAACTTTAATGTTAATGATAGTTGATAGTGGAAAAGCCTCTGCTTTATGAAGGTAGGAAAAAAGATAAAACTGATTAAATTATTAAGCAAAATTCAAGGTTTAAACTTATAACCTCTTTTTCTTTTGGTTAACGCGAGAGAAAAAATGGGATAGATCCATGAGAAATCTCATTCAATTAGATATGGTATATTAAAAAAAAGGACACCAAAAGAACTTGATCGCTGAGCCGTATGAGGTCGGAAACTCTCAAGTACGGTTCTAAGGGAAGGAATTTTTCCTCCTATTCCGACCGGGGAGAACAGGCCATTCGACAAGGAGATTCTGAAATTTCGGAGGCTTGGTTCGATCAAGCTGCAGAATATTGGAAACAAGCTCTAGCGCTTACTCCGGGTAATTATATTGAAGCGCAGAATTGGTTGAAGATTACAAGGCGTTTCGAATAAGAACACCTTTTTTAGTTTATTCTAATTTATTAATTACTTTAATTATAATTATTTATTTATTACTTTAATTAATATTTAATTACTATATATTATTAAATATTATTTAGTTTAAGTTCCTAATTTTTTATATTTGTTATAATTAATTGTTTATTCTATCTATCAGTCAAATAAAAAGATCCTTTACCTTTACTCTAGGAAGAACCACTCACAAAATTTCATTATATCCCTTCTAAAATCGTTCTCCTTTATCTGGTATTTCGTAGGGATAAACGATATCTAAATAAAACATAAAATAT